ACAAGAATTCATTTTGACCAAACTGTCTAGTTTCCTTTGATTATTGCAGGGCATATCTCATTTCAAGATTTATCGACTGACTTGATCGGGATCCTATTTCCAGTCTACTGAATTTTTTTAGTTCCATTTTCTTTAATTGCTTTAGTTAGTATAACTCTAGATGTTACACTTAGACAAATTTTCTTGTTTTCGCCCAGGATTCTTCCTAAAGAAAGCAAATAGAATTCTTATTTTGTGTTTAAGAATTTCGAATTTATTATTCTTTTGATTATTTGAATTTTCTTTATCAAAATGGGAGTTCGATATTTGGATTTTTTCATTTTTTAGGAATAGAGTCGGGAGTTTTTTTTTTCTTAGTAATTTAGAATAGAACACGTATTCAAATGTAAGAGAATGGGTAGGTATTTCCATCTCAGGCTTTCGAATATCTTAATCTTAATGTTGGTATATTCCGTTTATTCGATCTGGGTGGGGTTTTCTCTTGATTGAATACAGAAAAAGAAGACCACCCCCCCTTTTTTTGGTGTGCTTCGCCGGGTATTGGTATATTGGTAAGGTATACCAAAGAAAAGGAGTATCGCTGGCTTAACCCCTTGATTGTGGGCAGGAAAATTCATAGAGAATTTCCCTCCGATGATTAATGACTAAGGGTTGTTTTGTTTGGAAAAAAATGGATTCGATCCCTTGAAATCCGTTTTTTGGCTTTTCTGTTCCGCTTTAAACGATTCCCGTGAGTGAGTTTTTAGGACAAATTTTATTTCGATGAACCAACCGGTCAGTTACAAGCAACAAACAAGAATGAAGAAATCAAAATAATACAATTTTTTATTTCAAATGAAAATATGAATTTTATTCATTTTTTTATAGGGCTCTAGGGCTATACGGACTCGAACCGTAGACCTTCTCGGTAAAACAGATCAAACTTATTATTATCAAAATGATATGAACTGTTTCAAAGACCCAACGTGCATTTTTTTGCATTGGGCTCTTTCATTAACTGATAGAAATATCAGCCAATCCGCCATATTTTTTTTCTTGACAGAAAAATAAGATAAGGAGATGGCTCCATGTGCTCTGATTCATTATTTGGGATTCTAATTCAGGAGCACTACCAAAGTGTTTCAAGGGTGAAGTTATTTTGACGTAGGTCTGCCTTTGGCCTCGAATTTGAAGTTAAATGAAGTCTCTATCGTTCGGCTTAAAAAATCCAATATGAAACTTCATACACCTTCAAGTTCATAGGACGAAAAGAGATTTTTTGAGGGCCTTATACTCATTATGCCTGGCATTGAATATACCGGTATTCACCTTATCAATATCTCAAGATGGGGCCTGTTTGGTACCTAATAAGGGCACTCAAATAGGACCGAACCTCTCGTCAGGCTATTGTTCTCTTAAAGTTATTATGGAGTAAGACATCGATTTCTCAATAAGATCCATTTTTGGATTGTATGGTGGATTCCCCTGAAAAACATTGGCGCGCGTGTAAACGAGGTGCTCTACCAACTGAGCTATAGCCCTTAGTGCTTGTGATGCATATTTTATCATGTATATAATTTGTTGTCAAGATGAATATTCTATGATCCAACATCCTCCATTTTTGAGTGGTATTGGTTCGATTATTATTGCTTATAAGGAATATGATATTTATAATCCATCGATGGGATGGGTTCCATTTGGTTCTCTTTGGGATGATAAATGACCTACTTAACTCAGTGGTTAGAGTATTGCTTTCATACGGCGGGAGTCATTGGTTCAAATCCAATAGTAGGTAGAACTTATTAGATACCGGAGTCAATGGTATCTAATAAGTTTTTTGCCCCACCCTTTTCTATTTTTCTAGATTTTGTATTTTTATTTATTTCATTTTTGAATTGCGTTGTATCAAAATTGGATTCTGCTTGATTGGATTCTGTCGAGTGAATGAAATCAAAATAGGTTTTAGAAACAGAAACTCTTTTGCTTATTTGAACGCACCAACTAGTTATGAAATTGCACTGACAGCCTCGACTCTTGTCCTAGCTCGTCGGAGAGCTAGATTGGCCTCAATTATTTGTCTCTTTCCTTCAGCTTTTCTCAAACTAGCTTCCGCTTCTTCAAGAGTTTCCTGAGCTTCTTGTGGATCAATATCACTACCCTTTTCTGCATCATTTACTAAAACAGTAATCTCATTATTGCCTATTCTAGCAAAACCGCCCATCAGAGCCATCGTTAACCATTGGTCCTTAAGGCGTATTCTCAAAATCCCTATATCTACAGCTGTAGCAATAGGAGCATGATTTGGTAATACGCCAATTTGACCACTATTTGTAGATAAAATGATTTCTTTCACTTCTGAATCCCAAACAATTCGATTAGGGGTCAGTACACAAAGATTTAAAGTCATTTCTTCAAATTGCTCTCCATTTCTAAGTTGATAGCCTTCGCGGTAGCTTCATCGATATTACCTACTAAATAAAAGGCCTGCTCAGGAAGCCCATCTAATTCTCCGGAAAGGATC